TAAAAAAAGACTTTTCGGACGAAATGGAAAAAAAAAAAGAATAGATTAAAAAAAAATAGAATTTAATTATTAATTATAATATTCAAATTATAATATTAATAATTTAATATAAATTTAATATATTAATAATATAATACTAATTTAGTAATTTAATAGTAATTAAATATTAAATTAATATAATACTAATTAGAATTAGAATACTAATATATTAAGAGTAATATAATAATATAGTAATAAAATATAATAAAAAAGATAAAAAAAAGAAAGAAAGATAGAAGAAGGACTTTTTTTCAAGCCCTACTTGTTGTGTATTGTTGTGTAATGTAACATAGGAATTCTCTTTTCTCAATTGGGAGAGATGGCTGAGTGGACTAAAGCGCCGGATTGCTAATCCGTTGTACGAGTTATTCGTACCGAGGGTTCGAATCCCTCTCTTTCCGGTTCCGTTGATGCCTTGGCATTTTTTTTTTTTCAAACTTTTTTCTTTATTTATTTTCTAATAGTTAAAGATGTAGAATAGATAAAATTCTAAGAACATTTAATAAAAATCAAGCAAGGAAAAAGTCTTCTTTTTTTTTTATTCTTCACGTCCAGGATTACGCCCTGGATCATTAGATAAAAATCCAAAGATGAAAAGAGAAACAAAGAATATTACTACTGTGTAAACAAAGAGTTTGAGAGTAAGCATTAGACAATCTCCAAGATCTTTTTTTGTTTGGAAAAAAAGAAAATAGATTCCCTATTTTTATACCACATATCCTATTTTGACACCAAGAAATGAAGTGGTTTCTAGAAATTTCTCGAAATAGAAAATAATTTTTCTAAATTCATTTGTAATAAGAGTCGAGTCTTTCGTTGCCAAAAATTTTCTTTCATACCGAAAATTAGATATTTCGGGGGCTCTAATCTAATAGGTTTCTTTTAATAGAATGGAAAAAGATGGAAAAAAGTTCAGAATGAGGAGATGGGGTAGGTAATCTAGATTTTTCACATCTATACAATAACTTCAATGTTTGAATTAAGGCCTATACTATAAGACTTATCTGATCTTATCAATTATTAGAATTTTTCCTCTTGAATAAATCATGAATTATTCTAGGACAGTATTCAAAATCTCATCGAAAACTTACAGCAGCTTGCCAAACAAAGGCTAATAGAAAAAAGAACAGAGGGATTACTGGCATAACATCTACGATTGGATTCAAAAAAGCGTAGGCTTCAGGCAATTTTGTGAAGAAAAAACTGCTTGAATAAAGGTCAAAATTAAGACAGATACAAATCAAATTAAAAATATTAAGCATAACAAACATTTTGTTCTTGAAGATAATTGTATTTTGACTGAGTTATTAATATGCCATTGATATATAAATTGATATAAATTGATATAAAAAGAGTTAAGGTAGACAAAAAACTTGAAACTCAGCCAATAAAAAATCTTTCAATTATCAGCTAAAAAAAGAATAAAAGAAATCATATTTTCATACAATATCTTAATGGAATTCTATATTATGATCAATAAATTCAGTTTAATTCTATATCTACACATATCAAAATGTAAACAACAAGCTAATTCATTTCATAGATATTTTTGGGACGGGAATTGACAAAGAACCAATACCAATATTAGTTTGATTAGTGTTGAATCAAAATAGAAATGGGGCGTGGCCAAGCGGTAAGGCAACGGGTTTTGGTCCCGCCATTCGGAGGTTCGAATCCTTCCGTCCCAGAGCATATTTATTCTCTATATCAAAATAAAGATTGTTTTTTTGAACAACCTTCTACCTTCTATTTATAGTTAAAATTAAGAGTATAATAAATGCAATTCTTGTTTCTTATTCTTAATGACTTTTCTCGAAATCATATCTTTTTTCACAAATATTATCGTGTTCAAATAATACGCAGATGCAATTAAATCTAGTTTTTTTTTTTTCAGGAAACATGGAAACATAGATCCAAAGAGTTTGAATTCAAAAAAAGTTAGACGGGTTTTTCATTATATCTTTATCCTCGGGCCGGTTTAGGTAAAAAAAAGGAAACAATGAATTCATCTGGATCTCTTTGGCTTTGTACCTATAAAAAGAGAGTCTAGCATCCAATAAGATGGATGATCATTCTTTATTTGATTTATCATTCATTATCACACACCCATGATCATTTTCAATGTCTGTTCGAATCTCATTAACAAACAAAGAAAATACATATGTTACATATTTCTTTTTTTTTTTACTAACTTCATTTCAGAGATATGGTTTAATCTGAATATGGGATTTCTCTCTTTTATGATAATAAAACGGAGTCCTTACTGTAAAACGTTATTCAAATAATGATATCGAGATAGGCTATTTTTTAATTAAATCTTTTTAATGATTTTTTATGAGTCCCTGGTATTTGAAGAAGTGTGGGATTGACGACTCGGTCCTATCGAGTCACTTGAAGATGAAGATTCAAAGAGAACTACTTATTTCTTCGTCTTATCTTATTGGTTTGCTAATATTAGTATTGGAAATCAAAAAATATTTATATGATAATATATCAATAAAATATGGGTTAATTTGAATTAATTCTTTTGTTTTCTTCATTGTGTATTTTTTTATTAATATACACATTTACATTCATATTGACAACAGTGTATCAAATAAATATAATCCGATCTGGGTAATTAGATTTTATCTGTAGATTTATTTATATCTATTCCAACGGTTTAGTTTTTTTTTTCTTCATTCAAATGAAATGATAGGTTTATTGGATTTGCTGTGATACAAAAGTCTTTTTTTGATTGAAAAAAAAATGTAAATGTATTTTTATATTAGAAAAATTATAAAAATGAATATTTACATTTTTTTAATTATTTTCAATTTTAAATATATTAATTTTTAAATATTTTAAATATAAGAATAGATAGCATAAGAGACAAGAGATAATCTATAAATTTTGACTTTATTTAACTTTCTTTTTATTTGTTATTTGCTATATTTTTTATTTGAGAATCCTTTCTATTCTTATCTGATCTGTTCTTTTTTTTATGTTCAGAATCGATTAGAAATTTTTCTATTTCATTTCTTGTTAGTTTAATGTTTTGATTGTGTCGTACGATTCAATCTCTTTATTCTCTTTGATTTATTTTGATTTTTGATTCCGATTCTATCTACATAACCTAATTATTTTATTTGTATTTGGGTTGCTAACTCAATGGTAGAGTACTCGGCTTTTAAGTGCGGCTAACAGCTTTTACACATTTGTACGAAGAAAGGAATTCGTCCATACCATCGGTATTATTTGTAAGACCACGACTGATCCTGAAAGGAATGAATGGAAAAAACAGCATGTCGTATCAATAGAGAATTCTGAAAATATTTCATTCTTACCGGACCGGTTCCAAACAAACCTTGTTTGAATTCTTGGTGCGGAACATAAAAAAAATGAATTCAAATTCAAAGTTGGGGTTGGGTCGAGTTAATAAATGGATAGAGCTCCGCGGTTCCAATTATAGGGAAATAAAAAAGCAACGAGCTCCCGTTCTTAATTTGAATGATTTTCCGATCTAATTAGACGTTAAAAATAGATTAGTGCCTGATGCGGGAAAGGCTTTTTCTTGAGTGGATTTTGGATTTTTTAATGAGTCCTAACTATTAGCTATTCCCCACTATGAAAGGGAGTTGAATGTGTAGAAGAAAGAGTATATTGATAAAGAAATTTTTTTTTTCCAAAATCAAAAAAGAGTGATTGACTTGAAAAAGTAAAGGATTTCTAGTCAACCTATTACCCTATAATGAATATAAACCAATTAGAAATGAACATAAACTAATTAGATGGAAAAAAGAGAGGATAGAGAGTCCGTTGATGAGTTTAACTATTTCCGAGGTATCTATTCTTTTTATATTCTACTATTTTGTTTTTATGGTATCGCACTATGTATCATTTAATAAGTATATTTAATAACCCAATAAACCCCCTATCTTTGCTTCAATCAAATCGAATTTAAAATGAAAATAGAGAAATCTCAAAGAAATTTAGAAATAGATAGATCTCGAAAAAATGACTTCCTATACCCACTTATCTTTCGGGAGTATATTTATACATTTGCTCATGATCGTGACTTAAATAGATCTATTTTGTTAGAAAATGTAGGTTATGGCAATAAATATAGTTTACTAATTGTAAAACGTTTAATTACTCGAATGTATCAACAGAATCATTTGATTATTTCTGCTAATGATTCTAACCAAAATCCATTTTTTAGGTATAACAAAAATTTGTATTTTCAAATGATATCGGAGGGGTTTGCAGTTATTGTGGAAATTCCATTTTCCTTACGATTAGTATCCTCTTTAGAAAGGTCAGAAATAGTAAAATCTCATAATTTACGATCAATTCATTCAATATTTCCTTTTTTAGAGGGCAAATTCCCACATTTAAATTATGTGTCAGATGGACTAATACCTTACCCCATCCATCTAGAAAAATTGGTTCAAATCCTTCGCTCTTGGGTGAAAGATCCCTCCTCTTTGCATTTATTACGACTCTTTCTTCACGAGTATTGGAATTGGAACAGTCTTATTATTCCAAAGAAATCTATTTCCATTTTTGCAAAAAATAATCCAAGATTTTTCTTGTTCCTATATAATTCTCATGTATATGAATACGAGTCCGTTTTCTTTTTTCTTCGTAATCAATCCTTTCATTTCCGATTAACATTTTCTCAGGTCTTTCTTGAGCGAATATATTTCTATGGAAAAATAGAACATTTTGTAGAAGTCTTTACTAAGGATTTTCGGGACAGCTTATGCTTGCTCAAGGATCCTTTCATACATTATGTTAGATATCAAGGAAAATCCATTTTGGTCTCAAAGGATACGCCTCTTCTGATGAAAAAATGGAAATATTACCTTGTCAATTTATGTCAATGTCATTTTGATGTGTGCTTTCAACCAAAAAAGATCCATAAAAACCCATTATCATTATACAAGCATTCTTTCGCCTTATTAGGCTATCTTTCAAGT